CGAAAATGCCATAAGAAATGAAATGTCACAATATTTTTTTTATACATGTCAAAGTTATGGAAAAAAAAAAATATCTTTTTCGTTTCCACCTAGTTTATCCACTTTTTTGGAAATGATACAAAGAAAGATACCCTTCTCAATAATAGAAAAAGATGAATTATACAATCATTGGGTTTATACTAATCAAGAAAAAAATAATAATCTAAACAATGAGTTGATAAATCGAATTGAAGCTTTAGACAAAAGATCTATTTCTGTTGATATACTAGAAAAAAAAATTCGATTGTGTAATGAGGGGAATAAAAAAGAATACTTGCACCAAATATATGATCCTTTCTTGAATGGGTTGCATCGTGGAAGAATCAAAAAATTTCTTTCACCTTTAATTAGAAATGAAATTTTAATAGAAAGTTTTATAGAAAGAAATAAAATTCATGTTCTCTTTCTTACTGATACGGATCGCCGAAAATTGGAACAGAAAAGAGAACGATTTGAAAAAAAAACATTATCAAAAAAAAGAAGGTATTTCTTGACTTTAATCAGTCAACTTGCTAGAGAAAGAGAATCAAACTTTAATTTGAAAGTTTCCTTTTTATTTTTAGAACAAGAAAGAATGGATTCCGAAAAGGAAACAAAATTTTTAAAATTTTTATTCGATGCAATTAGAACTGATACTAAAAATAAAAAAAGAAAAAAAAAAATTATTGGAATAAAAGAAATCAGTAAAAACGTCCCTCGATGGTCATTCAAATTAATCAATGAATTAGAACAACAGGAAGGAGAGGGTGAAGAAGAAGTACCCATTGATTATCAGATTCGTTCAAGAAAAGCCAAACGTGTAGTGATTTTTACTGATAATCGGCGAAATAATGATAATAAAGATATTACAAATCCTGATAAAACAGACGAAGTGGCTTTGATACGCTATTCGCAACAATCGGATTTTCGTCGAGACATAATCAAAGGGTCTATGCGAGCACAAAGACGTAAAACAGTTATTGGGGAACTCTTTCAAGCAAATGCGCATTCTCTCCTCTTTTTGAACAGAATATACAAACCACACCTTCTTTTTTTTGATACCTCCGGGGTAATGAAACTCATTTTTCGAAACTGGATGGGAGAGGGAACAGAACTAAAAATTTCAGATTATATAGAAGAAAAAAAAGAGAAAGACAAAAAAGAAGAGAACAAAAGAAAGGAAAAAGCACGAATAGAAATAGCGGAAGCCTGGGATACTATCCCATTCGCACAAGCAGTAAGAGGTTTAATGTTAATAACTCAATCGACTCTTAGAAAATATATTCTATTACCTTCATTAATAGTAGCTAAAAATATTATCCGTATACTACTATTGCAATTTCCTGAATGGTCTGAGGATTTCAAGGAATGGAATAGAGAAATACATATTAAATGCACCTATAATGGTGTTCAATTATCAAAAAGAGAATTTCCAAAAAATTGGTTACTAGACGGCATTCAGATAAAAATACTGTTTCCTTTCTGTCTGAAACCTTGGTACGGATCTAAGTTAGGGTCTTCTTATATAGATCGAATGAAAAAGAAAGGGCAAAAAGATGATTTTTCTTTTTTAACAGTTTGGGGAATGGAGACTGAACTTCCTTTTGGTTCTCCCCGAAAACGGCCTTCCTTTTTTGGACCTATTTTAAAGAAACTCGAAAAAAAAATTGGAAACTTAAAAAAAAAATATTTTCTAATTCTACAAGTTTTAAAAGCAAGAACAAGATTTTTTCTAACTATCTCAAAAAAAACAAACAAATGGTTTAGCAAAAGTATTCTATTTTTAAAAATAATAATAAAAGAAATTTCAAAAATAAAAAGAATTCTATTTAGTAGATTGAAAGAAGTAGATAAATCAAGCGAAACGAAAAAAGAAAAAGATTCTATAACGCGTAATCAAATAATTCATGAATCCGTGAATCAAATTAGATCTACAAGTTGGACAAATTATTTACTGACAGAAAAAAAAACGAACGATCTAACTGATAGAACAAGTACAATTAGAAAAAAAATAGAAAAAATTACAAAAGAAAAAAAAAAAGTGATTCCAGGAATAAATCTTAGTCCTAATACTAATAAAAGTAGTTCTAATGTTAAAAGATTCGAATTCCCAAAAACTATTTGGCAAATATTAAAAAGGCGCAGCGCTCGATTAATTCATAAATTTTATTTTTTTATAAAATTTTTCATTGAAAAGATATACATAGATATACTTCTATCTATGATTAATATTCCCAGAATGCATACAAAACTTTTTCTTGAATCAACAAAAACTCTTATTGATAAACCCATTTTAAATATTCAAAAAAATCATGAAAAAGGTAATAAAACTAATGAAACGAAAATTGACTTTATTTCAACTATACAAAAATCCTTTTATAATATTAGTAATAATAATTCACAGAGTGTTGATGGATTATCCTCCTTCTCACAAGCATATGTATTTTACAAATTGTCACAAATCCAAGTTCTTAAATTAAAC